TTAAAGAATATAAAAAAGGTTACTAAAAGCGATCATAACCCCTCCAACTAAATTAAATGAAACAGCTAAAGCTAGAGCATTATTTTGTTTTGTTTCAAATATCAAGGCCCCCATGTTTCTCTCTTTTATATTTCTTAACAGCACTGAGAAAAATAAACTTAAGTAATAAAACAGTCTTATTAAAGAGCCCAAAATAAGAACAAACAAGACAGAAAGAAAAGTGTTTCCTCTCCTCACCAAAATCACTAACCACTTGGAAACAAAGCCTAATAATGGAGGCAAACCACCTAAAGACAACAAAAAAAGTATGACTCTTATCTGCACAAAACTAAAGTTTTTTAATCTTCTAATATCCTTTATAGTCCCCAGATCTGCACCCCATAAACTAATAAACATAAACAAGGAGACAAGAACATAAACAAGCAAATAAAACTTTATTGACCACTCCCTGTGTAGTAAGGCAAAAGTTATTCAACCTAAATGCCCAATAGATGAGTATGCCAATAATGCACGAACCTGCGTTTGATTTATACCTCCAATTCCTCCCACAATCCTAGACCCTGCACTAATAATGCACAGAGATAAGACTAACATATAAGACTCTCTTAATTCAAGTAAACACAGAAAAAGGAATAAGGGAGCAAATTTTTGTCAGGTAGCCAAAAGCAAACAGGTAATCCAAGGAAGACCTGCTATAACCCTAGGCAACCAATAGTGAAAAGGAAACAATCCAAGCTTTATACACAAACCTCTCAAAATAACTAGAAGCCCAACGGAATGTGATAATCTGTTTGTATACAGATCTCATGTAAAAGACATATTGAAAGCAATTAGCCTTCCAAAAATAAGTATCCTAGATCCTAGGGCCTGAACAATAAAATATTTTACAGCCGATTCTCTCTCTGAAGTCCTTTTCTGATACACTAAAAGGGGTAGAAATCCAATTAAATTAATCTCTAAACCTGCCCAAATTCTAAGTCAATGAAAGGAAGAAACAGAAAGAAGAGTCCCCATAACTATCACCATTATAAATATATAACTAAAAGGGAGAACAGAAAACATAAGAAAAAGGATAAAATCGAATTACCCAAAACAAAGTTAGCAGCCCTGTTTTACTCCAAGTTTTTTCTCCGTGTACCTCTAATCTACTGAGCTCAATCTAGAGACCCCTCATTTCACTCATGAAATAGCCCCACAATTAAAATTATTAAAAATACGAATAACCCAATTATTAGGGCAAGAGAAAATCTCCTCGTCATTCTAATTAAAATGGGAAACAAGAGGACAATCTCCACATCGAAAATCAAAAAAATAATAGCAAGCAAAAAGAATCGTAAAGAAAAAGGAAGACGTGCAGATTTAATAGGATCAAACCCGCACTCAAAAGGAGAACTTTTCTCTCGATCTGAGATAGCCCGCTTAGCTAAAACCCAGCCAAGACCTATAACTACACAAGACAAAGCAATAGCGATAAAACTCCTAATTAATCTACCTAGCATTTTAGTATCAGAGGCTTTTAGCCACATATTAATCAACATCAATGATTTCCGTTCATCCGGCGTAATACTTAATACATTCTAAACCTAAATGAGTAAATTTTATTACATTCTCCTAGTTAACAGGTAGGTGCCTCTCCTTTGGCTTTCATTTAAATAAATATAAAGAAGGACTTACACCCTCAAGATATGGGCCGAAACCATATGCAAATTTCTCGCTTTTTATACCCCAAATTCTTATTTGACCCGGAAGTATAAATACTTATTTTCTGAATGCAAATCAGATCTTTTATTTTAAAGTACCCAGTCTGGCTCTTAGGAGCAAAATCTGCTGTTTTTAGATTAAAAATCTAACACTTATTTAACTCAGTCACCTAAGATTACTTAAAGATTAATCGAAATTTAACATCCTCATCAGTAAATAGAGAGATATAAAAAAAGTCAGACTACGTCTACAAAATGTCAATATCACGCAGCAGCTTCAAACCCAAAATGGTGACCGGTAGAAAAGTGTTGTAGTCACACTCGAGCAAGACAAACCATTAAGAAAGTTCTCCCAATTAATACATGCAAGCCATGAAATCCGGTAGCTACAAAAAAACTAGACCCGTATACTCCATCGGCAATTGTAAACGAAGCTTCATAATATTCTCCAGCTTGTAAAAAAGTGAAATACACTCCAAGTGCTACTGTAGCAATTAATCCTTGTAATCCTCCAGGATTATCCCCCTCCATTAAACTGTGATGGGCCCATGTTACAGTGACTCCAGAAGCTAACAACACACCTGTGTTTAAAAGAGGAACTTCAAATGGATTCAAAGGAACAATCCCCATAGGAGGTCAACAAGACCCTAACTCAGGACTTGGTGCTAACCTTCTATGAAAATATGCTCAGAAGAAAGCAAAAAAGAAACAGACTTCAGACACAATAAAAAGAATTATACCTCACCGAAGCCCCTTAGACACCTGAATTGTGTGATATCCTTGAAATGTAGCCTCCCGAATCACATCTCGTCATCACTGTACCATTGTCATAGCAATTAAAACTAAACCTATAACCATAGTAATATAACCATACCCATGAAATCAACCAGCTAATCCAGAAGTTAAAAATAATGCCCCTATCGACCCAGTTAAAGGTCAAGGACTAAACTCTACTAAATGAAATGGATTCCGTCCCATATAGTTATCTCTTTACGATTACTTTGAGACATTAATTGTCACCCTAGCATCTTCAGTGCTATGCTCTACTTGTAAGCTATCTAAGCTAAACCTGAATAAAAATAATGAGGGCAAATAGTATTAAGGCGATAAAGAAATTGAAGGTTTTAATCTGGAGTTTTTGGTTGATAGTTGATAAATTTCTAGTAACTTGAGCGGATCCTTGTCCTCCTAAAATCTCTAGTCAGCCTATGTCGATAGATTTCATTATATTTGTTCCTAGTATTATGGAAAATTTAGTTACTGGTTGAGCTGAGATTGGAGCTAAAAACCATATTGTAGAGAAAAAGAATTTGATCTTATTTATTTTGGTTGGGGTGTGGCTTGAATCCCATAAGATAGAGGCCCTAAATAAACCTAAAAGAATTACTGTCATGGTTAATATTTTGTGCAGGAAAGGTAAAACAAAAGGAGTAGGATTAAACCTTAAAAAAATGTTTTGGAAATAAAGGCCTGCTCCAATAGCTGCTAGTCTAAGGGTAGTTGTAGCTCAATTTACATACGGATCTGCTTCTTGTTTTCCGTGGTAGGGGGAGTTTTTTATTGCACCTCAAAGAGAACAAAAGGAAAGTCGAAGAGAGTAAGCAGCAGTTATTCCCGTTGCTAAAAAAATTAATAAAACTATTAGTAAGTTAGTGGGACTGTGTAAAGAAAATTCCAAAATGAGATCCTTAGAGTAGAAACCCCTTAAAAAGGGGGCTCCGCATAAAGCCAGGTTTGCAACGTTTATACATCCTACTGTGAGGGGGGCCTGAGAAAATAGAAGTCCTATGTGTCGAATGTCTTGAGTATTAGAACTATTATGGATAATTATACCGGCACAAAGAAATAAAAGAGCCTTAAATAAGGCATGAGTATATAGATGAAATAGAGCGAGATAGGGTATTCCTATGCCCAATCTTATTATTATTACTCCGAGCTGTCTTAGAGTAGATAGCGCAATAACTTTTTTTAGGTCATTTTCATAGTTTGCTCCAATCCCTGCTATTAGGAGAGTTAAGACAGAGATGAACAAAAGGGCTGTTTTAAATCCAGAAATAGAACTTAAAAAAGGGAAAAAACGAATAATTAGAAATACTCCGGCAGTGACAAGGGTTGAAGAATGTACAAGAGCTGATACAGGAGTGGGCGCAGCTATGGCTGCAGGAAGTCACCTTGAAAATGGAATCTGAGCTCTTTTTGTTATTGCAGCTAAAGTGATTGTAAGAGCTATTCATGTCCTTAAGTAGAAATCTCAAATCGAAGTGATTATTCAGTGGCCTTGTAAAACTAGTAGACCAATAGAAATTAAAATTATTACGTCCCCAATTCGATTAGCTAAAACTGTTAATATTCCGGCTCCTAATGATTTTATGTTTTGATAATAAATTACAAGAACAAAAGAAACAATTCCTAAGCCATCTCATCCTAATAATAATGCAGGCAGGCTGGGAATAAATACTAGAAGATTTATAGATAGAACAAATAACATTACTAACCAAGTAAATCGTTTGAGAAAAGGGTCGTGAGATATGTAGCTAGATGAGAAGAGTATGACACAGCCTGAAATAAGGCAGACTACATTACTAAAACTAAGACTGACGGGGTCCAGAATAAGGATTATTGTTATTATACAAGACCTGATTTGAATAATTCTTCATTCTATAATAATTGTGGTTTCTTTAAAAACAAATATTATAGTGACCGGGAGGAGCAAAGCTCTATAGGTGAATAAAAAAAGTGAGCTAATAGAAGAAGATTTTAATTTTGTAAACATGGTCAAGTGAAATTAATACTTTCATCTTCAAATCCACAGGCTGATGTTTTAAATAAACTAACTTGACTTTAAACTCACATAAATACCAACTCCCTCTTTAAAATTAAAAAATTTCCAGGAATTCAGTGGAGAAAAAGTAAGAGAAATCCCGCTGGTTTAAATTGATTGAAGGGTTTTACAAATTTAGGTCTGCCTCCGTGCTGGATAGAAGTAAATAAATATATTCTATATAAAGCAGCTAAAAATCTTATTAAACCCAAAGGAATAAAGTAATATGTTGAGCTGAAGATGACAGATGGGAAGATCAAGATCTCCCCTAATAAATTAACTCTTGGCGGAGCAGCTATGTTCATAATACAAAAGAAAAATCATCATATACTTAATAACGGAAGTAGTATAAGTATTCCCTTTCTTAAGAATAGACTCCGGGTGTGAGATTTTTCATATGTATAGTTTGCAAGGGCAAAAAGGGCTGACGAGCAAAATCCATGAGAAAGCATTAATACTAAGGCTCCTGCTCATCCCCATGAGGAATTGGAGAAGACTCCGGCCAGCATAAGAGATATGTGTCCAATTGAAGAATAAGCAATTAGTGATTTTAGATCAATTTGTCGAAAACAAATAATTCTTGTTAACACACCACCTCAAATTGCTAGAGAGAAAATAATAATTAGATTTTCTAAAGGAAAAAAGTTAAGATATTGATAGAAACGCAAGATCCCGTAACCCCCAAGTTTAAGTAAAATAGCAGCAAGTACTATTGATCCGGCAACAGGTGCCTCTACATGAGCTTTTGGCAATCACAAATGTACTATAAATATGGGTAATTTTACGAGAAAGGCCCTAAAGATTAAAATGACTAAAATATTTCAAGTCCAGACTCTCTCTTGAGAAACTACTGAGTTACGTAGTAAACTACTTAGGAGCATTTTTCTGGTTAAAAGTTCTTGAGATGCTCAAAGAATAGTTAAAAGAAGTGGGAGAGACGCAGCAACTGTATAAATTATTATATACATACCAGCCTGTAGTCGTTCAGGTTGATAGCCTCACCCTAAAATTAAAAGCAGAGTTGGAATCAAAGAAGCTTCGAATATAAAATAAAACAAAAGACTTCTTGAAGCCAGAAAAGTAACAATTAAGATTAAATTTAATAAAAGCAAGAAAAAAGAGAAAAGCAGATGATTATTCTTGCTAATCTTTACTCTATTTTGTCTAGCTAATATTATTATAAGGGAGATTCATAAAGTTAAGGAAATTAAAATATTAGAGAGAGAATCATGCGCCATTATTAAGTTGATCCTTTCGTAAGAGAAAAACGGAGTAAATAGGTGAATTAAAGAAATCATACTACCTAAGGCAAGAGATCATATTTTAAGATATCAAGAAGATTGCTTAGGTAACAACATAAGAGAAAATCCTAGTATAATTAAGCCTAGCAGTTATAAGTGGAAAAGCTAGATACGTAGTCATTTCCTTCTCTTCGAATAATTGCAACTAAAATAGCAAGTCCTAGTCTTGCTTCACACGCGCCTATAGTAATAAGAATAAGGGAAGCTTGACCTCTCAGTATGACATTATTAGATATTGAAAATATTATAATAAAAAGGCTTATTGTAATAGCTTCAAGTCTTAAAAGAATTCTTAAGAGATGCTTATACTGTAAAGAAAGAGTAAGAAATCTTATTAAGATTCCAAATATACTTAATAATGTTAAATAAAATGTACTCATTTCATAAAGCAATAATAGCTTAAATTAGAGCATTGGTCTTGTAAGCCAAAGGTGAATACAAACATTCTTATTGCTTTAAGTTGTCAAGTGAATTGAACACTTAAAGTTTGTTTTCAAGACAAACTGTCCCCAGGAAACAACTTTAGAGTCTTAATAATCTAAAATACTATCCCATAATTTCTGGACTATGGGATTAATAATAAAATATATGAAATACAGCCCTGTAAAAATCTGACCAATCTGTTCATATGGGGCCTCTACCGGACAACTTCCAATTCAAGTTAAAACAAAGAAGATCCCAATATAAGTTCAGAATAAGATTTGATTTAGCGGGTAAAAAGCAGTTGACCGAAATTTACCTTGATGAGTAAAAGGTAAAATAAATAAAATAGCAACAGATCCGGCCAAGCCGAGAACTCCTCCCAATTTATTAGGAATAGACCGAAGAATAGCATAAGCAAAAAGAAAATATCATTCTGGCTGAATGTGCACTGGGGTAACAAGAGGATTAGCAGGAATAAAATTTTCAGGGTCTGTAAGAAGTTGTGGAGAAAATAAGGCTAGTATAGTTAGTAAGGATATAACTACTAAAAATCCCACTAGATCTTTAAAAGTATAATAAGAATGAAATGGAACTTTTTCCCCATCTCTGTTTAACCCAAGCGGATTGTTAGATCCTGTCTCATGAAGAAATAATATGTGTAGAATTCCTAGACCCGCAACAGCAAAAGGAAGTAAAAAGTGAAGAGCAAAAAATCGCGTAAGAGTTGCATTATCTACAGCAAATCCCCCTCAGACTCACTCTACTAATATCTTTCCAATATAGGGAACTGCGGAGAGCAAATTTGTAATTACAGTTGCACCTCAAAATGACATTTGTCCTCAAGGTAATACATACCCTAAAAAGGCTGTTCCTATAATTAAAAATAACAGGATAACCCCTACATTTCAAACATGGAAATAAAGATAGGATCCGTAGTACATACCTCGGGCAATGTGAAAATATAAACAAATAAAAAATCAAGAAGCCCCATTGGCATGAAGCGCTCGCAATAACCAACCATAAGTAACATCTCGTCTAATGTGGACAACAGAACTAAAGGCTAAGTCTACATGTGCCGTATAATGTATAGCAAGAAATAATCCGGTGGCAATTTGAATTACTAAACATAGTCCCAGAAGCGATCCGAAGTTTCATCAGACAGATAGATTAGATGGGGCTGGTAGATCTACAAAGGCGCCGTTTACGACTTTTAACACTGGGTGAACCTTTCGAATAGGTCTTCGCATTAATAAACTTATCTTCTAAAAGGCCGTAAAGAAGTATGTGTATAGTAACAAATTTTTACAACGACAATCAGATTAATTAGTAAAATTACAGCTAATCCGATAAGAATTGAAATCATTTGAGGGGAGACTATTTCAGATCCATAGATTTTTAAGAAACTAAATCTTCTCATTTCTCTAACATAATTTAAAAGAGGAAGGTCTACAAGATTTAAGTTGAATAAAAATGCTAGGAAGCCAAAAAAAGAAATTATGGAAAAAATTAATGGAGTTCCCCTACCAAATAAAACATTTGGAGAAAGAGCAGCCACATAAGCAAATATAACTAAAAGACCCCCAACATAGATTAAAAACAAAATATAACCATACCATGAAGATAAGGTAATTGCACTAGCTACACATATAAAAAGAGTTGATGTTATTACAATTAATCCCAAGCTTAAGGGTTGAGATATGAAAGGAAGGAGAAGAAACCTAGAAAACCCCATACTAAAAATAATCAAAGCAGTCATTTCGAAATGTAGGATTGTTACCTAATCTCTAGCTTCCAATGCTAATGTTTTGATTAAACTACATTTTCGAGAGACACAAAGAAATGTTGATCCACGTATTAATAATAAATACAAGATGCTACTATTGCAATCATTAATAAACAAGATAAAGATGCTGGTAAAAATCCTTTTCAAGTTAGACCTATTAACAAATCATATCGGAATCGAGGATATCTACCCCGCACTCAAATAAATAAGAATGCGAAAAATAAAACTTTTAACATAAATATGATATCACTATCTATAAAGAAAATAGATCTCCCCCCAAAAAAAAGAAGGGCAGAAAATAGTCTTATCACTAAAATATTTGCATATTCTGCTAAAAAAATTAAAGCAAATCCGGCAGATCCATATTCAATATTAAAACCAGAAACTAATTCTGATTCTCCCTCAGCAAAATCAAAAGGAGCTCGATTAGTTTCGGCAACACAAGTTACAAATCAAATTAAAGAAACTGGGATTATTAAAAATCTTAATCAAATAATTTCCTGGGATTCTTTTACTTCAATAAAACTAAAAGTTCCCACCAAAAACAAAGGAAAAAGCAAAATTAGGGCTATTCTAATTTCATATGAAATTGTTTGTGCAATTGCTCGGAGGCTTCCCAACAAAGCGTATTTAGAATTTCTAGCTCATCCGGCCAGCAATGTCCCATAAACATTTATACCTGAAACACATAGGAAAAAAAGAATGCCTCACTTAAAATAACCTAAAGAATATAAGCTAGGGTATAATTGCCATAATAATAAAGCTAGAATAAAGCTAAAAATGGGTGCTACAAAATAAGGGGAATAATTAGCCATAGTTGGTTTAGCAATTTCCTTAGTCAAAAGCTTTGCTGCATCTGCAATAGGTTGAGGAAGCCCTATAATACCGACTTTATTAGGCCCTTTACGCAACTGTATATAGCTTAATCCCTTACGTTCTAAAAGGGTAAAAAAAGCGACAGCCAATAAAACGCAAACATAGGAGCATAAACATGAAATTACAGAAAGATACATTATAAAGAGAAGAGATTTAATCTTCATATTTAGGGCTTAAACCTAATGCACTTTTTCTGCCATCTTTATATATCAAATAAAGGGATTCCACCTATGTCTATTGATCCTAAGTCAATTGCATTAATCTTTGCTAATTTGATAGCTAAAAACTTAATTGTTATTTATATTTAATCAGAAGATTACAAATTGTTTTGCAGTAGCCTGGTCCTTTCGTACTAAGGCCACTATAAAAATTGAAGATAGAAACTGACCTGGCTCACGCCGGTCTGAACTCAGATCACGTAGAATTTTAATGGTCGAACAGACCAACCATTGAAGACGGCTGCATCTTCTGGGTATTCTGGTCCAACATCGAGGTCACAAACCCCCTTTTCGATGAGAACTCTCAAAGGAGATTATGCTGTTATCCCTACGGTAACTAATTTCTTTAATCAAATAAATTGGATCAATACTTGTAAGTTTTAATTAGCATAAAGGAAGCTTTGTTTGTTCCTCAGTCGCCCCAACCAAAATATTTAGTTGCTTTACTTTTTTATTAATATATGGTAAATCTACTAAATTCTTTAAAGCTCGATAGGGTCTTCTTGTCTTTCAATAAAATACAGGCTTCTTCACCTCTTAATAAAGTTATATTTAGTTAAAAAGAGACAGCTTAATTCTCGTCAAACCATTCATACTAGCCTTCAATTATAAGGCAAATGATTATGCTACCTTTGCACGGTCAGAGTACCGCGGCTGTTAAAATATATTCACCGAGCAGGTCCGACTCCCTATATAAGAAAACAAGGAGCCATGTTTTTGATAAACAGGCGGAATTTAGTTTTGCCGAGTTCCTTTCACTAATTTACAATAAAAATACTTTATTTAGTTTATGTTTTTACTGTTATAAAGTATATAGGTTAATTAATACTCATTTTAGCATGCGTTTAGTTCTACTTTAAGTTTAAGAACTTTCTTTCCTGATAACAAGTAAATTTATTCTATGTTGTCAAAAGCAATGAAATTATAACAAAATCATATATTATGGCCATTTTCAAGCCTAAATTTAACTATCTAACATTTTAAATACAAGCTAAGATGTTTTTGAGCTTATCCTCAAAAACCTGATTAAATTTCTATGTATGCAAGAGACTATATATTCTATAGCATAAGAAATTTACAGTACTTCTATACTTTTAAGAAAGAACTAGCTATCATCTAATACGGATAAAATTTCATTTCTATTTTTAACTCTAAAAAAATTTTTGCCACAATTACTTTTAGGGTACCTAATAGTACCGGTTAAAAATAGCCCATTAGATTTCGAGAAGTTTCCTAGGAAAATTAAATCTAGCTAAACCATGATGCAAAAGGTACAGGAGTTTAACCTTTCTCTAAGTTCGTTAAAATTATTTCCTTCTCAGTACTTTTATTTTATAAAACAAGTTTCTGTCACCTTTACTAAGTTTATCAATGTTTTTAGTTAATTGAAATAAACATTATTTATATTGTATTTATGCTAAAAACAACTTATATCTAAGTATATTTTCAGTGTAAGTGAAATGTATTTATATTATACTATGTTTTTAATTTAGGGGCAATTTCCATTACCCCTGCTATGTTACGACTTATCTCGTTTTTCAACGAGAGCGACGGGCGATGTGTGCACGTTTCAGAGCTCAATTCAATATATTTATATATTTTATTTTACTTTTAAGTCCTCCTTCATGACTGCTATTCAAAACGGTCATTCCGTAATTATGATTCTTATAATTGTAACCCATCCTCCCCTTTATGTTGGCTGCACCTTGATCTGACGTAAGAGCTTATTGGAAGCTCAATCGCTAACTTCTTTCTTCTAAAAAGTTACCTGACGACGACGGTATACAAACTGAAAGCAAATAAAGGTCAGGTCTTACGTGGATTGTCGATTATGAGACAGGTTCCCCTAAAGAGTCTAAAACACCGCCAAGCTCTTTGAGTTTTAAATGTCATCAATCCATAGTACTCTGGTAAATTCATATTTTTTTATATCCAAGAATAATGGGGTATCTAATCCCAGTTTCCCTCGAGGATGTCACAGCTTCAGCTTTTTAGTTTTGATTAAATCTCTAGATTATTTGCGAATTTTACTTCTCAATAATAATTAAACAAACTCTTTATGCTGCTTAACTGTCTTTTCACCAAAAATGCATGACTTAATCTTCTTGGTTTAACCGCGGATGCTGGCACCAAGTTAACCAGATTTTGTGAACTAAATTAACCCAAGCTTACACTTTTTTTTTAACCTTCAGCACTGGTGTTAGCGGGACATTTCAAAATATTATCTAATTCTATAATATCTTAAAGAAGAAACAGATATCAATTTTTATAATTTATATGTTTTTTCTTCACCTCGCCTCCTTCTATAAAAACCATGTGTATTTTTTAGTTCTTTATCATGCTTGAAGTCAGAGCCAAGCTTTAATCTATATAAAATTCTTGATCTGGAGACTAATTTCATTTATAATATTCGGTATTCAAGTAAATACTTAATTAATATATAAATGTAATGTTTCTATGGTGTAATTCCGCACGTTAGATTTTCATTCTAAAGGAATAAAATAATTTATTAGAAATATCTCTTGAGTATGCTCAGTACATCTGCCTTCCAAGCAGAAGGATTAAATATAATTTAAAAGAGATAGATTTAGAAATTACAAAGCGGTGTTAGGGCACAAAGAATTTTGATTTCTTAGGAGAGGATCGTATCCTCCTGGTAAGGTTTTAAGTTAATAAAACTATAAGCCTTCAAAGCTTAAAATAAAGATATACCTTTAAACCTTGCGCACTATAGTTTATAAAAAACATTGACCTGCAAAATCAAGGAAGGAGATGATCCTGGTGTGTTTGTTTGATGGCTGAGAAGAAGGCGGTAGACTGTAGATCTATTAACGGAGTTAAGTCTCCTCAACAAACTGTAAAATAAGCTAAAGTTTAAGCTGTTGGGTTCATACCCCAAAAATGAATAATAAATTCTTTTACAACAAATTAACTTAAAAATAAAGTTTATATTACCTAAATTAATGAGGGTGTTCATCTGAATAAAGGGTGATTAATAAACAAAAAATATAAGCCTGAATCAGACTAATACCAAATTCAAAAATTGTATAAAATACTTGAATACATAAAAGCAAAGCTATAGATAATACAGAAGACATAAAAAAACTGGCTGTTAGATAGTTCCCAATTAAAGTCAGGACAATATGCCCCGCGCTTATATTAGCAGTTAATCGAACTGAAAGTGTAATAGGACGAACTAAGATTCTCACAGTTTCAATAATAACCAAAAAAGGATTTAGAGGAGCAGGAGCCCCCATTGGAAGAAGTCCTGCTACTACTGAACTGGGGTTAAAAAAAATAGCAGAAATAATCAAAGAAAGCCACAGGGGTATTCCTAATGACAAAGAAATAGCAAGATGTCTAGTAGTTCTAAAAACATAAGGAATTAAACCACTAAGATTCATTACAATAAGAAAAAGAAAGAGTCCTGAAATAACGTTAACAAACCCTCCTATATTGATACCGTAAGAACGAAAAACCTGAGATGACCCAGTTTCTTTAAAAGCTCAAATTACACTAACCCATCGAGGAGATATAGCTCAATAAGAAGAACTAAAAAGCACAATTGTGACTAAAGAAAACAGTCACATTAAAATATAGAGAGATATAAAAACCTGATTATTATCGTCAAATGAAGAGAAAATATCAACAAGCATTCTTATTTATCAATTTCATTTATTTTCCTTTAAAATTTTAGAAGAAGAAGGTCTTCCTTGGAAAAAAACTTTTCTAGATCATCAAAGCAAAACGGATATACACAAAACAGCAGATCAAAATAGAACAAACAATAAAATTCAATTTAAAGGAGACAACTGTGGCATGTAAAAAGTACTAAATCTTATTAGTAACTTAGGGCTGACAACCCTATATTATAGTTTAACTAACTTTTTATTCAGAGACGCTGACAACCCACTCCATAAAATTTTTCAGAGGAATAGCTTCTACCACAATAGGTATAAAAGAATGATTAGCTCCGCAGATTTCAGAACACTGTCCATAAAATACGCCAGGATACTTAATAAAGAAACCTAGTTGATTTAGCCGACCCGGTACAGCGTCTACTTTAACCCCTAGTGAGGGCACAGTTCACGAATGAATTACATCTGCAGAAGTAACTAAGACTCGAATATCTGTTTGAGTTGGCAAAACCATTCGATGATCAACTTCTAATAGCCGAAAATCTCCAGGTTCTAACTCATTTGTTGGAATTATATATGAATCAAATTCAATTCTAGGAAAATCTGAATATTCATAGCTTCAGTACCATTGATGACCAATAGTTTTTACACTTAACCTACAATTACCAACCTCATCTAATAAATATAATAAACGAAGAGAAGGAAGAGCTAAAAAAACCAAAATCACTGCAGGGATAATTGTTCAAATAGTTTCAATTTCTTGCCCTTCAACCAATGACCGACAAGTATAGTTATTTAACATTAAAGACAAAGCAGCATACCCAACTAAGCTAATAATTATAACCAAAATCATTATAGCATGATCGTGAAAAAAAATCAACTCTTCTATTAAAGGAGCTGCTGCGTCTTGAAATCCTAATTGTCCTCATAGACCCATATCTTATCTAAGCTTTTGTTAAAAATAAAAATCTAAGCAACTAACGCTCCGGTTTCAGGGGCATTATGAAAATCTGCAGGTAAAATATTATCCCACTCTAAAGCAGTTCTCAGGTGAGTTCTTCATACTACACTTCGCTGAGAGACCAGAGCTTCTCATACAATGACCATGAAATAAAGAACAGCCACAAAAGAGATTATCGATCCAATAGAGGAAATAACATTTCATTTAGTATAACAATCCGGATAATCAGAATATCGACGGGGTATCCCGCTTAAACCTAGAAAATGTTGAGGGAAAAAAGTCACATTTACCCCAATAAATATAATATAAAAATGAGCCTTAGTTCAACGAGAATGTAAGGTTACCCCTCTTAGCAACGGAAATCAGTAGTTAAAAGCACCGAATAAGGCGAAAACTGCCCCCATTGATAGTACATAGTGGAAATGAGCAACTACATAATATGTATCGTGAAGTATAATATCTAAAGAAGAATTAGACAACACAATTCCAGTTAAACCCCCCACAGTAAACAAGAAAATGAATCCTAAAGCTCATAGTATAGGTGTTTCATATTTGATTTTCGCCCCATGAATTGTAGCTAATCAACTAAAAACCTTGATTCCTGTAGGTACGGCAATAATTATAGTAGCTGCTGTAAAATATGCACGAGTATCTACATCCATCCCTACAGTGAACATATGGTGAGCTCACACAATAAATCCTAGCACCCCAATAGCTAACATAGCATAAATTATCCCGAGAGTACCAAAAGTCTCTTTTTTAGCAGAATAATGACTAACAATATGAGAAATCATTCCAAAGCCAGGAAGAATTAAAATATACACCTCTGGATGGCCAAAAAATCAAAATAAGTGCTGATATAAAATAGGATCCCCTCCTCCTGCAGGATCAAAGAATGCAGTATTAAAATTTCGATCTGTTAACAGCATTGTAATAGCACCTGCTAGCACTGGAAGAGATAGTAGAAGAAGGATCGCTGTAATTTTTACAGACCATACGAAAAGGGGAAGTCGTTCAAACTGTATGCCCCGTCAACGCATATTAATAATGGTTGTAATAAAGTTTACAGCCCCTAAGATAGAAGAAACCCCAGCTAAATGTAAAGAAAAAATTGCAAGGTCTACTGAACCACCAGCATGGGCCAGATTTCCGGCCAACGGAGGATACACCGTTCATCCAGTCCCTACCCCCCTCTCCACTGCAGCTGAAGAAAGAAGCAATAAAAGTGCAGGAGGTAATAATCAAAAACTTATATTATTTAAACGAGGAAAAGCCATATCGGGAGCTCCTAATATTAAAGGAACTAATCAATTACCAAACCCACCGATTATCATGGGCATAACCAAGAAAAAAATTATTACAAAAGCATGTGCTGTAACAATAACATTGTATAACTGATCGTCACCTAATAAAGCCCCAGGTTGTCCTAATTCAGCTCGAATAAGGAGGCTTAAAGCAGTACCTACTAAGCCTGATCATATTCCAAATAAAATATATAATGTACCAATGTCTTTATGATTTGTCGAAAATAATCAACGCAT